TAATTTAGATCAATAATTAGTTTTCTCTTTTCTCCCACCTTCAGAAGCGTGAAGCATGGATATACCCTATATCCTTAGAATTTTCTGAAAGGTAACTATCTCGGTTTCATATATGAAATGTATATAGAATCTTTGAAAAAGACTTTTTCCATAAGAAAAAAGAACTTACTATCTTTGGGATCTGATGCTACACCGCTGCTCAATACTTTAGTGGATCCACTCTATTACATAAGTTGATTCCTAACTTGATATCCCATATCATGACATAAGTAAGCAGTTCTTAACTGTATCGATCCGATAGCTCGATAATTGATCTTTACGGTGCTTTCTTTATCAATTCGATCCTTTATCCATAGAGTATAGTATGTGGGCCGTATTTTCCTATTTTTTTAAAGTCTCTTTCATTGCTACAGCTGATACAAATCGTTGCTTTGGACGATGCATATGTAGAAAGCCCTTTTTTTCTAGTATTGACTAGTCAATTTGCTCTTTTTTTTCCTTCTTTCTATAGTGGAGATAGTCGCACGTAATGACAGATCACGGCCATATTATTAAAAGCTTGTGGTAAGAATGGGTTTCGTTCTAGTGCCCGGAAATAATATTCTAAAGCCTTTGTATGCTCTCCGTTGCTTGTGTGTATAAGGCCTATATTATAGAGTATATAACTTCGATCATAGGGATCGATTTCTGGTCGCGTAGCTTCATAATAATTCTGTAAAGCTTCCGCATAATTTCCTTCGGATTGAGCCGACATCCGTTACGGTCGTTCATTTTATTCAAAAAGTCTCCGTTCCAGAACCGTACGTGAGATTTTCATCTCATACGGCTCCTCCCTTCTGTGCATAATACTAAGGGGAATAATCCATAGAATCAAAATTTCACTATTCTCGTTATGAACTGACAGGAGCTAGTATTTTTACAAGAAATCTCTAGCCAGCCTTCCCGCAAGAGGTTTTTTCTTAACACCAACCGTATTAGTGCTAGATAGAAATGATAACTCCAACGATTTCTTTGTCCTCAACGCCTACTATTTCCGGGAATTAGTCACTTCAACGATCTTTGATGGTTATACGGGTATCCAAAGTACGAACGAGATGGATGTTTGTTGTCCCAACCATTCTTGCTAGTCCCAATACCGATAAGGAAAAGGGTATTTTATAACAAAGTTTTCGTGTTGTTGATTCCTAGGTGTAGTGCTTCTTCCCCTATGCCTCCTATTGGTACTAGTGGACCTGCAATACAGAACCTATAGGTATAACCTTTTGTTCAATACTAAAATCGACAATTAAAGTATCCGAGGCTGGATCAATCGAGGATACACGACAGAAGGAATTGTTCTATCTCCAAACTTTACCTTCACCAAGCGTAGGTTTTTCCATAATTAGGTTCTTTCTATTCCGAACAACGTCTTTTTATTCTAAGACTGGGGTGAGGGCTAAAAAAAAAAAAAGAAAAAAGAATCAAATCACACCATCCCTGTAATAGGTAAATGCCTTTTTTTCTCCTAAAGTTGTCGGAATTATTCGTAATAAAATATTGGCTACAATTGAAGAGGTCTTATCAATAAAATTTCCATTTATCCGAGATCTAGGCATAATTAGCAATCCATTCTATAATTCTTCTCATTATCCCTCGGGAAAATGATCCCACAAACAAAGGAATTGTAGTACAAAATAACATAAAAACAGACGACTCATTCTAAAAAAAAACAAAGACGTGGACCTTCTGCTCAAATTGTCCGCCTTTTGGACAAAGAGAGATAGGATACTTTTGAATCAGATTGGATCTCATCCAAATTTCGTAGCATACAAATGAGTGTAGCTATTACTATTTCATCTAAGTTGAATAACCGAGGGCTTTATTTTGATATGGATTCTGATAACTCGAGAAATTTAGATTTGGTTATGATCCAAAGAAGAAAAAGGATGGAATAATCATTCCATGCAAAAATATTGAAATGGAATAGAAAAATCCATGGTACGATTCATTAATTTGTAATAGATGGATGGGGTAGTTGATGAGATAAGTTGTTGTTGATAAATTGGAAAGGAATTTTTGATTTCTATAGAATCATTGATCCGTCGTACCTGTACTGTAATAATATGAATGCCTCGCTATTCACTCGGTTTCTGGTCAATAATAAGATTACGTAGGAGAGATGGCCGAGTGGTTCAAGGCGTAGCACTGGAACTGCTATGTAGGCTTTTGTTTACCGAGGGTTCGAATCCCTCTCTTTCCGTTTCTGTTAATTCACAGACGTTACCGACCACAATGTATCAAATAACAATTGATACCATTCTTCCAACAGCATTTGATAGAGATTCTATATTCCTAATTACATTGCTGTGGTAAGGTACATAAAATACAAAATATCGCGTAAAGAGCAAAAAAGAAAAAAATCCAATCCTACAGATAACCTATTTGCAATACATGAATGAAAAAAAAATGTGGATAAAAAAAGGCCCTAGATCTATTTACTTCGGCAAAAGGGGGACATAAT